TCTTTAGACCAAAAGCAGGCTAAAGGTGGAATACCAGAAAGAGAAAGTGTACCTAAAAAAAAAGACGTTTTTGTAATGGGTATATATTTTCCTAACCCTCCCATAAGAACCATATTTTGACTTTTGTAGGGTGAATAGCCAACAAGCCTTTCCATTGAATGAATAATGGATCCTGATCCTAAAAATAATAATGCTTTTGAATAGGCATGAGTTATCAAATGGAATAAAGCATTTCGATAAGATCCCATACCGAGAGCTAACATCATATAACCCAATTGGGACATTGTGGAATATGCTAAACCTCTCTTAATGTCTTTTTGAGCAAGAGCTAAAGTAGCTCCTAATAAGACTGTTATTATTGCTATCAACGAGATTAAATTCATTATGGGGGGTATAACTATGAAAAGAGGAAGAAGCCGAGCTACAAGAAAAATTCCCGCTGCTACCATAGTGGCAGCGTGTATAAGAGCAGAAATGGGAGTGGGCCCCTCCATAGCATCAGGCAACCAGACATGAAGGGGAAACTGTGCAGATTTAGCAACGGAACCGGCAAATAATAGAACAGCACACAAAGTAAGAAATAAAGGATTTACTTCATTAGTATAAATCAAGTTATTCACTATTTCGAATAAATCCTCAAATCCAAAACTACCCGTTATCCAATAAAACCCTAAAATTCCTAATAATAAACCAAAATCTCCTACCCGATTAGTTACAAAAGATTTTTGACAAGCATTTGCCGCAAGAGGTCGTGTGAACCAAAAACCAATTAAGAGATAAGAAGATATCCCAATCAATTCCCAAAAAATATAAATTTGTATCAAATTAGAACTAGTAACTAATCCTAACATTGAAGTACTAAAAAAATTAATATAAGTGAAAAATTTCAAATAAGATTGATCATGAGCCATATAATTATCACTATAAAAAAGAACTGTAATTCCAACGGTAGTGATTAATATTGACATAATAGAAGTAAGTGGGTCTAGCAAATAACCCAATTCTAAAGAAAAATCGTTAGTAATGAGCCAAGACCATACATATTGATAAATAGAATTGCTATTTATTTGCTGACTAGACAAGTTGGTTGAAAAAACCAAGATTATACTTAACAATAAAACACTCTGAAAAGACCACATACGACGAAGTCTGATTGTTGTTGTTGGAAAAAGAAGAAGACCTAACCCTAGAAATATAGGAACTGGAAGTGGAATAAAAGGTATAATCCACCCATATTGATATGTCTGTTGCATAAAAAGTTTTTTTTTAATTCTTAGTTTCCTAATTGATTTTTATTGTTTCCGATTCATCAGATCTTACCTCTTTGAGAGGAATAACTAAAAGGGAAGATATGCACTAAGTAAAACTACCAAAATATATAATTTTTCTTATTATTTATTTCTTTTTCTAATTTTCTTCTAAATACTTCAAATATTCAACTCAAGAAATTACAATCGGTCAAATCTTAGGAAACTAAGAAATAAGCATACGAATTAATAAAAAAAATTTTAAGTGGATTCTAGGAAATATAAAAAGTTAAAAAAATGAAACCTTCTACATTTATTATATTTCTTTTTTTTTTTTTGAAGATAATATAAATTAGCAAATAAATCGAATGAATATATGAATATAATAGGAAGGAAGAACTTCTTTTGAACAATACATGTCTTTCACATTCAACTAGAACAATAAGGAATTTTTTTAAAATGGCAGTTCCAAAAAAGCGTATTTCTACATCAAAAAAACATATTCGTAAAAATTTTTGGAAAAGAAAGGGATATTGGGCCGCTTTAAAAGCTTTTTCATTAGGTAAATCTCTTTTGACTGGAAATTCAAAAAGTTTTTTTGTGCAGCAAACAAAAAAGAAATAAGTAATAAAGTTGCAATTGTCTGAATGCATTCAAAAATTGACTCATTTATTCTTTAATTGACTCAACTCACTAGATAGAGATAGTGGAAATTTTAATTATATTTTATAGGATAATTTTAGAGGAAATATAAAATGAAACTCAGCTTACTCTTTTATCTTTTATTTTCTAGTCGTTACTTTTAGACTTTTAGATTATTTACTAAATTCAGTAAAAAAAGAACTAACACCCTTTTACTTTTACTGAATTTAGTAAATACAAATAATTTTTTATTAAAAAAAAGTATTTGTTGCTAACAAACGAATGAACACAATAAAATATTTTTTTGCGTGAATTTTTCTATTTCCCCGGAGGGGAAGCTTAGTTTCTCCATCAACACACTTTTTGTTACATTTACTAGAAAAAATACGATAATTTTTTGTTTTATCTCTCTTTTTTTATCTATAGACTATTAGGGGTCTTAAGATATTTGGTTAAGTGAATTAACCAACAGTTTGAAATACTTTCAAATAACTTTATTATTTTTTATTTGTAGGAATTAATATATAAATTACTTATATATCTTCTACTATCAACTCAATTAAATAAAAATTTTAGTAAGAACTTTTAATAAGAACAATGTATCTAGTTTGGATGTCTTCTTTTTCTTTTTTTTTTTTATTTCAGGAAAGAAATGAAACAAAAGAATTTTTTTTAGGTTATCAATGAAAAAAAAAAAACAGAAAAAAGGTTCATTAAAATTGAAAAAGTAAAACAAAACCATTTTTAGTTATATCCCTTGATTGACTCTTACTTGAGATTTTAGGTTCGAATTATCTAGTTACAATACAATTCTAGAGTAGCCGGAAACCCACGAAAACCCCTAAGTCCCTAAACTAACGAACGTTAAAATCCCTAAAAGAAACTAAAAAAATTACTCTTAATGGACTGCTAAATTCTCGACGATTGCTTATTCATTAGTTATTATAAGTTGAACACAAGCCGCTATGGTGAAATTGGTAGACACGCTGCTCTTAGGAAGCAGTGCTAGAGCATCTCGGTTCGAGTCCGAGTAGCGGCATGTCACCCTTTCACTTTTAAAAAGAATAAATAGATTCTATAATTAATTCAACTCTTGAGTTGCATTTAAGCAACGCATTTTTTAAGATTTTGTATGATATTTTCAACCTTAGAACATATATTAACACATATTTCCTTTTCAATTCTTTCAATCGTAATTCTAATTCGTTTGACAACCCTTTTTTTTGTAGATGAAGTGGTACAATTATCTCATTTGTCCGAAAAGGGCTTGCTAATTAGTTTTTTCTGTATAACAGGATTATTAGTTACGCGTTGGATTTATTCGGGTCATTTTCCACTAAGCGATTTATATGAATCACTAATCTTCCTATCATGGAGTTTTTCCATTATTCATATAATTCTCTATTTCAAAAAAAAGAACAATTTTTTAAGCATAATAACGAGTTCAAGTGCTGTTTTTACTCAAGGCTTTTCGATGTCAGGACTTTTAACTGAAATACACCAATCTTCAATATTAGTACCTGCTCTTCAATCCGAATGGTTAACAATGCACGTAACGATGATGATATTGGGTTATGCGTCCCTTTTATGTGGATCATTATTATCAGCAGCACTTCTAGTGATTACATTTCGAAAAAGCATAACAATTTTCTGTCTTTTTTGTCAAAGTCATTTTTTATTACACGATTCATTTACCTTTGGTAAAATTGAATATATCGGCGAAGGAAATAATCTTTTAAAAATACAAAAAAATTCTTTTTTTTTCGCCAAGAATTATTACAGATCACAATTGATTCAAGAATTGGATTATTGGAGTTATCGGGTTATTAGTTTAGGGTTTCTATTTTTAACCATAGGTATTCTTTCGGGAGCAGTATGGGCTAATGAAGCATGGGGGTCGTATTGGAATTGGGACCCAAAAGAAACGTGGGCATTTATTACTTGGATCATATTCGCGATTTATTTACATACTCGAACAAATCGAAACTTGCAAGGAGAAAATTCGGCAATTGTAGCGTCTATAGGCTTTCTTATAATTTGGATATGCTATTTTGGGGTCAATCTATTTGGAGTAGGGTTGCATAGTTATGGTTCCTTTAATTTAACATATAATTAAATTCACGAACGTATCTTACGACTACAACAGAGTATGTTGCATATAAAATTTTTTTGTGAACCAACACGAACCATATGAATCGATACACTATTGTATTGATTCATACGGTTCGTATCCATGTGGTTTTCAATTTTCTTTACTTAAAAATACTTCTAAATTTTTTTAACATAGTATTTTTAAGTTTAGTTATGAAAACCATTTAGAAAAAAATTAGATAGAATAATTTCTACCCTGTCAACCGACAGTGAAAAAATGAAATCCGGGTAGATACCAATACTTAGGACGGGTAAAAAGAGAGAAATTGAAAGAAATAACTCTCGTGGTCCTGAATCAAAAAAATAAGAGTTTTGAGCATTAAAAAACTTGTATCCGTAGAACATCTGTCGTGACAGAGATAATGAATAAATAGGAGTTAATATGATTCCAATTGCCATTAGAGAAGTAATTAGCATTTTTGGCAGCCAAAAATATTTTTGGCTGGTAATTATTCCAAAAAAAACTACCAATTCGGCAACAAAGCCACTCATACCCGGTAATGCAAGCGAAGCCATCGAAAAGCTACTGAACATCGTGAATACTCTTGGCATTGGGATAGCCATTGCGCCCATTTCGTCAAGATAAACAAGACGTATTCTATCATAAGTCGTCCCTGATAAGAAAAAGAGTGCAGCACCAATAAATCCATGAGATATTATTTGTAAAAGAGCTCCATTAAGACCTGTATCACTTATCGAACCAATTCCTATAATTATAAAGCCCATATGAGATATAGACGAATACGCTACTCTTTTTTTTAAATTCCGTTGGCCAAGAGATGTTGAAGCCGCATAGATTATTTGGATTGTGCCCACTATTACTAACCAAGGGGAAAGTAGATAATGGGCGTGAGAAAATAATTCCATATTGATACGAATCAACCCATATGCTCCCATTTTTAATAAGATTCCAGCTAGGAGCATACAAGTACTATAATGTGCTTCTCCGTGGGTATCTGGTAACCATGTATGTAAAGGTATAATCGGTGATTTGACAGCAAAAGCAATAAAAAAACCAATATAGAATAGTATTTCTAAGACCCCAGGATACGACTGATTAGTCAATGTTTCAAAATTTAATGTTGGCTCATTAGAACCATATAAACCGATACACAGAACTCCCATTAATAGAAAAACGGAGCCTCCAGACGTGTATAAAATAAATTTTGTAGCCGAATACAGACGTTTCTTTCCTCCCCACATGGATAGAAGTAGATAAACCGGAATTAATTCTAACTCCCACATGATGAAAAAAAGTAAAAGGTCTCGAGAAGAAAATGATCCTATTTGCCCGCTGTACATTGCTAACATCAGGAAATGAAATAATCGAGAGTCTCTAGTAACCGGCCAAGCCGATAAAGTAGCTAAAGTGGTGATGAATCCTGTTAGTAAAATGGGTCCTATAGAAAGTCCATCTATTCCTAATCTCCAATGGAAATCAAAAAAACGGACCCATTTATAATCCTCCACTAATTGTACTAATGGATCATCTGGTTGGAAATGATAACAAAATGTATAGGCTATTAAAAGGAATTCTAAGATGCATATACAAATAGTATACCAACGAATTATCCTATTTCCCTTATATGGAAAAAAGAAAATTAAGGAACCCGCAGATATTGGAAAAACTACAATTAGCGTTAACCAAGGAAAAAAATTCGTGGTAAAGACAAGATATACTTGGACCAGAAAACCCGTGCTCATAAGAATATTATGAGCACAAATTTTGTCGGTAAAAAAAAGAAACTAAAATGGGTTATGGGTTCAAGTCTAGTTTTCTAGAGCGTATTAATAAGTTAGCCCCATACTGCGAGTTGTTTCATGCCATAAATAAACTCGAACACTCAAGAAATCCGTTGGACAGGCAGATTCGCATCTTTTACAACCAACGCAGTCTTCTGTTCTTGGAGCAGAAGCGATTTGTTTTGCTTTACATCCGTCCCAAGGTATCATTTCTAATACATCAGTTGGGCAAGCTCGGACACATTGAGTACATCCTATACATGTATCATAAATCTTTACTGAATGTGACATTGGATCTATACATTTTTGAACGTTATAAGATTTCGATCTGGTAATCTTAGAAACAAACCATATATTTAGATACCAGACGAATCAACAAGTTATCAGAATTTTTCTAATCAATCTATTTCTGGATTACTTTAGTAGACAAGGCCAAAATACTTTGATTTACTCTATTTTTTTAACCAAGATCATACCTTAATGTAGCAACTCTACGAATTTTAATTTCTTTTTTTTTTTTTTTTATTAATATTGAATATTTAGAATATTCAAATTTATATAATAACTACTATTTACTCAATAAATTGGATTCATTAATACGAGTTGATTTTTGATTACGATAAATTGCTGAAACAATAGCCGGTCCAATAGCTGCTTCAGCGGCTGCAATAGCTATAACAAAAATTGATAAGATTTCTCCCTTTAATTGACGATTATCAAAAAAATCAGAAAATGTTACAAAATTCATATTAACTGCATTCAGTATAAGTTCAAGACACATAAGGGCCCTAACCATATTTCGACTTGTGATCAACCCATAGATGCCTATACAAAATAAATAGGCACTTAAAACAAGTACATGTTCTAGCATTGTTAAATAATTCCTTCTAAATCTCATGATTTTTAACCGAAATAAGAATTTAACCGATTCGATTGAATGACATATAACAAATATGAAATTTTTTCATTGATGATTTTATTATTGTTATTGTCGAGCTACAGCAATTGCGCCTATTAAAGCAACTAAAAGAATTATTGAAATAAGTTCAAATGGAAGAAAAAAATCTCTTGATAAATGAATTCCAATTTGTTGACTATTAATTATCAAATCTTGCTCCACAATCTGGTTTGATCTTGTAGGCCAAAAAATTCCGTACCATGACGTATCTGGAATAGTAGTAATTAGCGAAATAAAAAGACTTGTAGAAACCATCAAAGTAATTCCATCCCCAACTGTCCAAGGATTAAAATAGTTGGAATATTCTGAACCATTCATGAACATCACAGCAAAAATGATTAAAATATTTATAGCCCCTACGTAAATCAGTAGCTGCGCAGCAGCTACAAAGTAAGAACTCAGTAGAATATAGACTAAGGATATACAAACCAGAACCAACCCCAACGAAAAAGCAGAAAAAATTGGATTGGGAAGTAATACGACCCCTAAACCCCCTAAGATCAGACTTGATCCCAGAAAGACTAAAATTAAATCTGGTATTGGTTCAGGTAAATCCATTTAATTTAAAAAGATAGAAATAAAAGTATTTCATGACTTTATTGACCTGACCAGGAAAAAGAAAAAAGAAGAGACTCCACTTCTTGTATGTTTAGGATACTTCTTAACTTAATTAAACTTAATGAAAACTAAATGAAAGTTGAATGGGTGTGACTTGATGTAGATAGCGTTCTTGGAGCATTGTAATTAGATAATTAGACCCCCAGAATTTAAAATGTATATTTTAAAATCATTTTAAATGAAGATTTTAGCCAATATCTTGATTGGTCAAACAAAACCTTATTATTTTCTTAGTTTTTCAGAAGGTTTATACATTTTTTATTTGAGGCGAATTCGAAATTGTTTGAATTGTGTAATCGTCAATTACTGATATCGGTAACCGACCTAAAGCAATTTGATTATGATTCAATTCATGACGATCATAAGTCGAAAGCTCATATTCTTCAGTCATTGATAAACAATTTGTTGGACAATACTCGACACAATTTCCACAAAATATGCAGATTCCAAAATCAATACTGTAATTAAACAGCCGTTTCTTTCGAATATTACTTTCGAATTTCCAATCTACAACGGGCAGATCGATAGGACATACACGAACACATACTTCACAAGCGATGCATTTATCAAATTCAAAATGGATGCGGCCCCGGAAACGTTCCGATGTGATCATTTTTTCATAAGGGTATTGAATAGTTATCGGTAAACGATTCACATGAGACAGAGTAATTGTGAAACCTTGACCTACGTACCGAGCCGCTCGTATTGTTTGTTGACCATAATTCATCAACTCAGTTAACATAGGGAACATATCGTGAATATGTATAAATTTAAAATACTTGTTTCTTTCTCTTGTTTGAGAGAAGTCGTGAATAGAAACTACTCTAATACCTTAGAGCGAAAGAAGGTGAAACGAGGTTGTTAATAATAAATTACCTAGAGAAATAGGTAAAAGAAATTTCCAACCAAGATTTAATAGTTGGTCCATTCTGAGCCTTGGTAAAGTCCATCTTGTGGCAATAGAAATGAACAAGAACAAGTAAGTTTTACCTAATGTAATAAAGATACTGATTATTGTTCCAAAGACTTTCCCCGTTTTATTTATGAAAAAAATGTCAGGAACAAATAGATAGGGAATCCAAAGATTCCAACCCCCAAAGTAAATAATTGTTACAAATAATGAAGAAACTAGTAGATTCAGATAAGAAGCAAGGTAAAATAAACCAAATTTGATGCCGGAATATTCGGTTTGATAACCGGCTACTAACTCTTCTTCTGCTTCTGGTAAATCAAAAGGTAATCTCTCACACTCGGCTAGAGCAGAAATCAAAAAAATGATAAATCCTATAGGTTGACGCCACAGATTCCACCCCCAAAAACCATATTTTGACTGTGCTTCAACTATATCAACTGTACTTGAACTGTTAGATAATTATAGTCGATCAGAATTACACTGTTTTCATCGCTATTCCAAAACCGTACATGAGATTTTCATCTCATACGGCTCCTCAAAGATCACAGCTAAATATAAGGACATTTCATTATTATTGATTTTTATATTTTGTAGGATAGAGTTAAAACTTCTCACAAGGTCCCGAATTAAATCAAAGGAATTCTGTTTGCTATATTTTTTATATTTTTTAATATTAATTAATAAATGCTTTGGAATTGATCTTATCTTTTTCTCGTATATTGTATAAAGGGATTTTACAAAAAGTAAAAGATTACTTCGTTCGTACTAGTTATTTTTTTTAATCGACGGATAGGAACATACTCTGAATCGGAATCATGGGTAGTACTTCTTGATCATTTCTACCAACTAAAAGTCCCAATTCAAATTCCTTTTATGTATACAAATGTTCTCGCGGATAACTTAGAAAATCCTTATTACTAATCCTTTGTGTATCTTAGTCTTCCTAACCATCCACTCAATTTTGTTCAACCTGAATTTTTTTTTAATATACCTAGGCTAATAGATAAAAAAATCGATCTTTTAAACCCGCTTCAAGAAGTGATGAATAAACAACCAATCTTGGGGTAAGGTCTTGGGCTAAACAGTCTCTACTACTTATGTTTCCTTTTACTTAATCCTTGTACATAGGAAATGAGAATCAATCCTTTATTTACTGCAAAATTCAAAACCGTTTTATTTCACCCATATAACTATTAACTTTTATTCATCAACCCGAAAGATCAAAGAAAAATTAAAATATAAAATCAACCTATTTAACTTGACTTTCTTATTAGAATTCAAAAGAAAGGGTAGGTGAAATCCTTTATTTCACCGAATCACACGTAGAGATATTGATAGTACACACAAAGTTAATGGTATTTCATAACTAATTGATTGAGCAGCGGCTCGTAGACCACCCAAAAAGGAATATTTATTATTTGATCCATATCCCGACATAAGAAGTCCAATGGGAGCAATGCTTGAAATAGCGATCCATAGAAAAACACCAATACTAAGATCGGCTAGAATAAGGTGGTAGCCAAAAGGAATTACTGAATAACTTAGTAAAACTGCTAAAACTGCGATGGATGGTCCGATACTGAATAAGTGAGTATACCCTCTAGATGGAAGAAGGTTCTCTTTGAAAAGCAGTTTTATACCATCTGCTAGAGCTTGAAGAATTCCTAAGGGGCCCGCGTATTCGGGTCCAATACGTTGTTGTATACCTGCGGATATTTCTCTTTCTAACCAAACAATTACGAGTACACCTATTATGATTCCTAATACAAGAGTAAAAATAGGGACAAGCGACCATATGATTCTATATATCCCTTTAAAATTGAGTAAGAAGTCGAATCTATAAAAAGAGTTGATAGCTTGTATTTCTATTGTATCCATTATCATTTTAACGATCAATTTCTCCCATAATGATATCTATGCTCCCTAGTATCGTCATAATATCAGCCAATTTCATTCTTTTAACTAACTGAGGAAGGATTTGCAAATTGATAAAACCCGGCGGTCGTATTTTCCATCTCCAAGGAAAAACACTCCGATCTCCTATTAGAAAAATGCCCAATTCGCCTTTTGGGGCTTCGACTCTCACATAAAGTTCTTGTTTCGACAATTCAAAGGTTGGAGAAGGCTTTTTACTAATAAATCGATATTCAAAATCATTCCAGTCGCTATCTTTTACTCTATCAAAACGTCGGATTTCTAAATTCTCATAGGGTCCCCCTGGAAGTCCTTCCAGAACCTGTTGTATAATTTTTACGGATTCTGTCATTTCACCGATTCGTACTAAATAACGAGCTAATGAATCCCCCTCTTTTTGCCATTGAACCTCCCAATCCAATTCGTCGTAACATTCATAACGATCAACTTTACGAAGATCCCATTGGATTCCGGAAGCTCGTAACATTGGTCCCGATAAACCCCAATTTAGTGCTTCTTTTCCACCAATAATACCTACACCCTCAACCCGTTCTAAAAAAACAGGATTACGCGTAATAAGTCTTTTATACTCATTAACCCCTGTTAAAAAAAACTCACAAAAATCTAAACATTTATCTATCCAGCCATAAGGTAAATCAGCAGCTACTCCTCCGATACGAAAATAATTATGCATCATTCGCATACCTGTAGCAGCCTCGAATAGATCATAAATCAATTCTCTTTCTCGAAAAATATAGAAGAAAGGCGTTTGTGCGCCAATATCTGCCATAAAGGGCCCGAGCCATAACAAATGTGAAGCTAGACGACTCAACTCCAACATAATGACTCGGATATAACTAGCTCTTTTAGGTACTTGAATATTTCCTAACTGTTCGGGGCCATTTACCGTTATTGCTTCTGTGAACATAGTCGCTAAATAATCCCAACGGGTTACATAAGGTAAATATTGTAAAATTGTTCGATTTTCCGCAATTTTCTCCATCCCTCTATGTAAATAACCCAATATTGGTTCACAGTCAACAACATTTTCGCCATCTAGAGTAACGATGAGCCGAAGAACACCATGCATTGATGGGTGGTGAGGACCCATATTTACTATCATAAGGTCTTTTCTTATATCTGGCCCAGTCATAAGTTTTTTATTGATTCATTCTTCCATGAATTGCTGAAAGTCAAAAGAAATTAATAAAAATTTAAAATAAAAAATTCGAATTAAAGAATAAAAAAATAAGCACTTAAAACAACATGAATTTTTCAATTAACGAATTTTTGTCTCTCGAATACTTAATTGACCAATTAATTCTTTATAATGTACTCTATTTTTTTTGGACAAATAAGCCAACAGCCGTTGACGTTTTCCTAAAATTTTTCGCAATCCTCTCTGAGATAAATAATCTTTTTTGTGCAATTCTAAATGTGAAGTAAGCCTCCATATCTTATTGGTAAAACTTAATATTTGAAATTCAACAGACCCTCTGTTTTCTTCTTTTGAGCTAATCGAAATCAATACATTTTTGATCATACAAGATTTTCCCTCTTCCAATTTTTTAACGATATGGATTTGACTACTGAATAAGAATAATGTTAGTAATTTTACTGTGGTATATACAACACCTTGAATTTCTTTATCGAATAGGGATAGGATATAATATATATAGGAAAAGGGTGTTACCAACAACGTTTCAACTCGGAATACATATATATCCTTAACATACTGAAACGACTGCCATTATTTGTATCAAACCAATAGCGATTCATACAAGCTAAATCCTCTAATCGATAATTAGAGCAAGTCAAAAATTTCACTTTAATTAATTCATTCTTCTCTTTATGCTTATGTTTGTCAACAAATTGACTACAGTTGTTCGCGGTGCAAAATCCTAGATTTTTATTCGTATTTTTGGAATTGAAACTCATTTTTATTCTAAACTCTCTACGATATTTATGAGGTAAAATAGTTTCAGGAGAAAGTAAATCAAAAAAATTCTTATCAATATCTGCTTGTTCTGGGTATCCTTGATTATTTTTATGTTTACTCTTATGAACCAATGAAATACATAAAGTTTGATACAGAATAAATTGGCTATCATTTTTTACAGACAGACGGGCGGGTTCGATAACTAATATCCCTTTTTTGATCAATTCTACAAAATTTAAACTATTCTGAATTAGCAGTATATCCAAGGTCAGTTCTCTTCGCTGAATCGAAGATATAACAATTTTTCTTGGATTTAACAGTCTAAGCAGTAGACAATATATTTTGATATTATTGATCATTCGTTGATTCAAAGCATCGCCCCATCTCAATTGAAAAAGTAAATAACGTTTCAGCAAGAACTTTAATTCTTCTTTTGATCCTAAATAATATTTTTCAATATCTTTTTGATGATTTGTTAAGGAGTGGGATTCAAGATTCCCCCGTTTTTGTACATCTGATCTAAGATTTCTTTGGTTTCTTAGATTTTTTTTTTTAGACGGTATAAGCCATTCAACTTTTTTGTTCTCAATGATGTTTTTATTTTCCCGATAAACATTTTTATTTAGATTCCTTCGTAAAAGAAGCCCTTTACTTGGTATAACCCAAGGTTTCATTTTATACAGATTAGAAAGTATTAAAAATTCTGGGAAGAGCCAAAAGTTTAGGGTTGCTATGGGACATTTTCGTATTTCCTCATTCATTCCCGTCCAATCTAAAAAGGTTTTTTTGGGGTTTGGTACCTTGATTTTAAGTTTTTTCGGAAGTGCGAGATAAAAAAGAGTTTTTTTAACAATTTTATCAGTTATTTGATAATTGTTAGTCTTAATCTTAGTATTTTGATTACTCTTAGTATCGATCTTGATCCAGTATTCAATAGCGATCTTTTGTCTAAGATCAAAATGGAGAGTTTTCCAATCAAAATGTTTTCTATCGGTTTTTTTTTTCATAGATTTTCTATCGCTCTTTCCTATATAATTAGGAATAGGACTCCTTCCCCGTATATCAAAAAAGTTGTATTTATACGTGTTTGAGTTGGAATAACTATCTTGTTTTCTATTTACTTGTGTTTCAAAAGCTGATTCATAAATAGATAAGTCCTTTTTATTTTTATTTTCAGAATTACTAGATTGATATGAGAAAAGATCATATCGAGAGTTTTTTTTTAAATTTTCTTTTTTATTCTGTACGAAATAGGCTTCAACAGGATTTTCTTTTTTGAACAAGATTAATACATCTTTTTCATACGAACCTCTTTTGCAATTTTGAGCCATAGGGTGTTGAGAAATTTTATTTCTCAACCCTTTGGGTAGTAATCTAGACCATCGAATCTTAGAGAAATTATATTGATGATATCGTTTTAATTTCTTTACCCAGGTTTTCCAGTGATTTGTTCCATAATTGAAGCATTTATTATGATTTAATTCCAAGTGAATTATCCCTTCAAAGGAATCCTTTATTTTTATTTCGGTCTTAACAAAAAAAGGAATTCCGTAATCGTGATATTTAAAAACATATCTTAATTTATCCAAATGAATACCTTGAGTTTGTGATAAGTTGTAAAATACATATGCTTGCGACAAGTAGGATAAGTAGCAACATTTTTGTGAATTTTTTTGATTCCTAATAGTATTAATTGACTTTTGTATAGTTGAAATAATTGAAATAAAGTTAATTTTATTTTCGTTTTTTTTATTAATTCTTTCTTCATCTGCTTCATTAATATTTATTAATTTTTTGATAAATTTGTTTATTGGGTCGAGAAAAAGTCGTCTAATGAGTTTGGAACGATTAATGATAGACAAAACACGATTTATGTATATTTTTTCCAAAAAAAAATTTATAAAGAAATATATTTTCGGGATTAATCGAACATTTCTCCGTTTTATTATTTCAAATAATAAATTTGAAAATTCCAATCCTTTATCTTTATAAATTCTTTTGTTAGCACTAATATATATTCTTGTGTTTTTTTTTTTATCTTTTGTCATTCTTTCTATTTGATTCCGGATTGTGATTGCCCTAGCAGTTATATCCTTATTTTTTTTTTCTGTCAGTGTCCGGTTTGAAGATTGAATTTGATTAATCAATAATTCAGGAATTATCTCATTGATGTTTGTAGAATCTTTGTTGTTTTTTGTTTGATTCGATTTATAGACCTTGCTTACGTTAAAGAATAAGATTGGGTTTAATTTTGAAAATACTCTTATTTTTTTTTTTATTTTTTTTGAAACTAATTTCGTCTTTCCCCTTAAAGTTTTTCGAACTAAGAAATAGGTATTTTTCGATTTTCCAATCTTTGTTTTCAATTCCTTAAAAATAGGTTTAAAAAAGGAAGATCGTTGTCGAGGAGAACCAAAAGGAAGGTTCGTTTCCAGCCCAGAAACTGTTAAAAAACAAAAATCATTTATTTCTTTTTTGTTTTGCATTAGATTTCTACGAGAGGACCGTCTATGCCAAGGTTTCAGACAGAAAGGAAATAGGATTTTTATCTGCAAACCCTCTCTTAACCAATTTTTCGGAAATTCAGTTTCCGATAATTGAATACCATTATATGTACATATAATATGCATTTCTCTATTCCATTCCTGTAGATCCTCATTCCATTCAGGAGTTTGCAATAAAACCATACGTCCAATATTTTTTGCTATTATCAATGAAGGCAATAGAATATATTTTCTCAATTTCGATTGAGCTATTAGCATCAAACTTCTTGCTTTTCTTGGAATTGGCTTACTATTCCATGCTTCAGCTATATCTGCCCGTTTTTTCTCTTGTTTTTTGTTCTGTTCTTTTTTATATTCTTTTTCTTTTTTAT